TATCCCGACACAGTGGCATCTTGATACCGCCCGGAAGGGTAAAAAAAAAAAATTCGAAGGAATCTAAAAAATTTAAAAATTGGATCTATGTCCAATGGATCACAACTACGAAGAAAAAGTATTTTGTTTTGGTTCGGCCCGTAATTCTATATGAAATAGCGGACAGTATAAATTTAGTAAAACTCTTCCCCCAAGATCTGTTGCAGGAAAGGGATAATCTGGAACTTAAAGTTCTCAATTATATTCTTTATGGAAATGAAAAATCCATTCAGGGAATTTCTGACACAAACATTCAATTAGTTCGGACTTGTTTAGTCTTGAATTGGGATCAAGACAAAAAAAGTTCTTCTGTCGAAGAGGCCCGCGCTTCTTTTGTTGAAGTAAGTACAAACGGTTTGATTGGGGATTTCCTAAGAATTGACTTAGTGAAATACCATATTTTTTATATCAGAAAAAGGAACGATCCGTCCGGTTCAGGATTGATCTCGGATAATGAGTCAGATCGTACCAATATCAATCCATTTTCTTCTATTTATTCCAAGGCAAAAATTCAACAATCACTTAGCCAAAATCACGGAACTATTCGTATGTTGTTGAATAGAAATAAGGAATGCCGATCTTTGATGATTTTGTCATCATCTAATTGTTTTCAAATGGGACCATTCAACGATGTAAAATACCCCAATGGGATAAAAGAAGGAATTAATAAAATTCAAAGAGATCCTCTAATTCCAATTACGAATTTGTTAGGCCCTTTAGGAATATCCCTTCGAGTTGCAAATTTTTATTCATTTTACCCTTTAATAACTTATAATCAGATCTCGATAACTAAAAATTTGCAACTTGACAAATTAAAGGAAACTTTTCAAGTATTTAAATATTATTTAATGGACGAAAACGAGAGAATTTATAAGCTCGATCTATGCAGTAACATTGTTTTAAATCCATTCCATTTGAATTGGTATTTTCTCCATCATGATTATCATCATAATTATTGTGAAAAAGCGTTTACAATAATTAGCCTTGGGCAATTTATTTGTGAAAATGTATGTATAGCTAAAACGAAAAACGGACCACACCTAAAATCGGGTCAAGTTCTAATTGTTCAAATTGATTCTATAGTAATAAGATCGGCTAACCCCTATTTGGCGACTCCAGGAGCAACTATTCATGGCCATTATGGGGAAATCCTTTATGAAGGAGATATATTAGTTACATTTATATATGAAAAATCGAGATCTGGTGATATAACACAGGGTCTTCCAAAAGTGGAACAGGTATTAGAAGTGCGTTCGATTGATTCAATATCGATGAGCCTCGAAAAGAGAGTTGATGCTTGGAACGAGCGTATAACAAGAATTCTTGGCATTCCCTGGGGATTCTTGATTGGTGCTGAGCTAACTATAGTGCAAAGTCGTATTTCTTTGGTTAATAAAATCCAAAAGGTTTATCGATCTCAGGGAGTGCACATCCATAATAGACATATAGAAATTATTGTGCGTCAAATAACATCAAAAGTCTTGGTTTCAGAAGATGGAATGTCTAATGTTTTTTCACCCGGCGAACTAATTGGATTGTTGCGAGCTGAACGAACGGGGCGTGCCCTGGAAGAAGCGATCTGTTACCGAGCTCTTTTATTGGGAATAACAAAAACATCTCTGAATACTCAAAGTTTCATATCCGAAGCGAGTTTTCAAGAAACTGCTAGAGTTTTAGCAAAAGCCGCTCTCCGGGGCCGTATCGATTGGTTGAAGGGTCTGAAAGAGAACGTTGTTTTAGGGGGAATGATACCCGTTGGTACTGGATTCAAAAGAGTAATGCACCGCTCAAGGCCAAAGCAACATAACAAAATTACCTTGGAAACAAAAAAAAATAATTTATTCGAGGGAGAAATGAGAGATATTTTGTTCCACCACAGAGAATTATTTGACTTTTTCATTTCAAAGAATTTATGTGATACATCAGAGCAATCATTTCTAAGATTTAATGATTCCTAAGAGCGGATTCATCTCTTTAAACGCGGTCATTTGATTTGGTAATAGTAATAAAGAAAATAATAAATAGAAAAAAAAATGAATGGCCTGATCATGTATCAACGGCCAATCTTCGGTAGAAGAGAAGGTTCCATCGGAACAATTATTTATTTCTATTTCAGGATACCCGGTATTTCAGGATACCGGGTCTCTTTTTTTTTTTCAAATTTTTTTTTTTTTTGAAAAAAAAAAAAAGTGTGGGGATAAATGAAAAAAAGATATTGGAACATAACTTTGGAAGAGATGATGGAAGCAGGAGTTCATTTTGGTCACGGTACTAGGAAATGGAATCCTAGAATGGCACCTTATATATCGGCAAAGCGTAAGGGTATTCATATTACAAATCTTACTAGAACTGCTCGTTTTTTATCAGAAGCTTGTGATTTAGTTTTTGATGCAGCAAGTATGGGAAAACAATTCTTAATTGTTGGTACAAAAAATAAAGCAGCTGATTCAGTAGCGCGGGCTGCAATAAGAGCTCGGTGTCACTATGTTAATAAAAAATGGCTCGGTGGTATGTTAACGAATTGGTATACTACAGAAACGAGACTTCATAAGTTCAGGGACTTGAGAACGGAACAAAAGACGGGGAAACTCAACTGTCTTCCAAAAAGAGATGCCGCTATGTTGAAGAGACAATTATCCCACTTGGAAACATACCTGGGCGGCATTAAATATATGACGGGATTACCCGATATTGTAATAATCGTTGATCAGCAAGAAGAATATACGGCTCTTGGAGAATGTATCACTTTGGGAATTCCAACGATTTGTTTAATCGATACAAATTGTGATCCGGATCTCGCAGATATTTCGATTCCAGCTAATGATGATGCTATAGCTTCAATCCGATTAATTCTTAACAAATTAGTATTTGCAATTTGTGAGGGTCGTTCTAGCTATATATGAAATTCTTGATTAATAATAAGATAAATAAATTATTTTGTTTTGGGAATTCCATAGATTTATGGAATCGGTTACTATACTATTACTGAATCGCGCAAAAAAGAAAAAGATAAAAAAAATAACCGGAAATATTATGTGATTAGTCGGTATTCAAAATATATAATTGAAGTAGACAAGTCAAAACGAAGATGGTTGAATCAAAATAATTTCTTTTAAAGTTCTATTTCTTTTAGAGGGCAATATGAATGTTCTATTATGTTCCATCAACACATTAAAAAGATTATACGATATATCCGCTGTGGAAGTAGGCCAACATTTCTATTGGCAAATAGGGGGTTTCAAAGTGCATGCCCAAGTACTTATTACTTCTTGGGTTGTAATTGCTATCTTATTAGTTTCGGCTATTTTAGTTGTTCGAAATCCGCAAACCATTCCTACTTTCGGTCAAAATTTCTTTGAATATGTACTTGAATTCATTCGAGACGTGAGCAAAACTCAGATTGGAGAAGAATACGGTCCGTGGGTTCCCTTTATTGGAACTATGTTTCTATTTATTTTTGTTTCTAATTGGTCAGGGGCTCTTTTGCCTTGGAAAATCATACAGCTACCTCATGGGGAGTTAGCTGCACCCACAAATGATATAAATACTACTGTTGCATTAGCTTTACTTACGTCAGTAGCATATTTCTATGCGGGTCTTTCAAAAAAAGGATTAGCTTATTTTGGTAAATACATCCAACCAACTCCAATCCTTTTACCAATTAACATCTTAGAAGATTTCACAAAACCCTTATCGCTTAGTTTTCGACTTTTCGGAAATATATTAGCCGATGAATTAGTAGTTGTTGTTCTTGTTTCTTTAGTACCTTTAGTAGTTCCGATACCTGTCATGTTCCTTGGATTATTTACAAGCGGTATTCAAGCTCTTATTTTTGCTACTTTATCCGCGGCTTATATAGGTGAATCCATGGAAGGCCATCATTGATTAGTTTTCAAAATAGTCTTTTTTTAGTTTAGCTCGCCGCAATGTATGTGCGTCTCAAGATAATCTACTTAGGGACTATAACTATATAAAATAGAAAGAAATTTGGAAAATTTTAGAAAGTTATAAAAAAAAAGAGGAAAGAGATCTATCGAAAAGATCTTTTTCCTATTTTTCCTAAAAATACTCTTTGTTTGATCAATTTATATTTCCCTCCAACGAATATTCTTTTTTTTTATTGTTTTGTATTGTTGTATTTTGTTTTCTTCATTCAATTATAATAATTATAATTATAAATATTATTAATAAAACATTTTTTTTAGATTCCTCATTTTATTATATTATTAATTAATATTATTATATAATATTAAATTATATACATATATTATTATTTATTTAATATCTTATACTTATATATATCTATTTCTATACTATTTTATTACATATATATTTATTAGAATATATTAGTATATTAGATATTAGGAGCGATAATTTCGTATGATATTTCTGTTTATGACGTGTGGTTAAAAAAAGATGTTGTATAGAACAGATTCCCCTTTTATTCATTCACATTCAATTCAACAATTGACCAAAAGATAATTTGCATAAAAAAAATAAATTACATGAACTTAGATCACTCAAATATTGAATCTAAGACATGAATAATTGGTTTACGGTATGGAAGAAACACATGTATATGTGATATTAGATATTAACTAGTTATATATGAGCTAACTATATATCGAAATTTGCCCTGCTACTGTAAATTTGGATAGGGATTCAAAAAAAGAAGCCCTTCTGTTTCATCTGTAATTGTGAATTGAATATTGAATGACTAAAGAGATTAAATCAAGAAAAAGAACGAAGAATTCAAAGAATGGTTCGGAAATGTAATGCAAGATAAGAACAAAAGTTGTATGGATTCACAAAAACTACGTGGATAGAAACAAAAAAAATCGAAGTAGTTCGGATAGTTTAATAAATATTCTTATTTCAATTCGGAATTCTTAATAACTTTGACTGGATAAATCTTAGTGACAGAATAATTAAGTCATAATTTGTTGGTTAATTGTATCATT